AAAGTAGCATTCAAAAGAAGGAAAAGGATTAAAACCTTTTAAGAAATAAAGTTTTTGATCGGAATATGAACAAAACCGAAAGATCCCTTAACTATTTAAGTTGTTAATAGAACGAATCACACTTTTACCACTAAACTATACCCGCTACAATTTTATTATTGTATATCAATGAGCTTTTTGTCGAACAAAAGAATGAGACGTAATTGAGATAGTATCAAAATCATGAAAATTAGAGTGTTGACATCTATTCTATAGGGTATAAGGGGCCGGGTTACTTGCTAAAATAAAATAGGTGAAGAGAAGTTAAATAAAAAGAGAAGTTAAATAAAAAAAAAAAGTTATGTTTTTTATTTGTTGTATATTTTTAATTTGTCGATAAGTCATTGCAGAGACAATTCCGGATTGAGGTAGTCACTGAAATTGCGCCATCAAAATGAGTTCCACAATTACAGAAAGAAAGAGCTCCCCTCTTTTTTTTTCGCTAGACATTATGAGGTTAATAGAATCCCAAGTGTTTAAATAAAGTTTGTCCCTTGAATTGAACAAGTAAATGGATTAAGTTATAATTATATAATTATCAAATTGATTCTATTTTTTTATTATATATATTTTTATTTGTTTTATTTGCAAATTTTTTGAACATTTTTAGTTTGATTATGTATTTTTCTATTGCAGTGATATTCCTTATATTCATAAAGTAAATGAAAAAAAAAAAGAATAAATGGAAATCTCTTTTATTACTGTTGTTGCTTCAATAATAAGTATTTTGGATTTAAAATTATATAAATCATGAATTTTTAATTGGAACAAAAAAAGTAATGGCCCGGCTAATGCCTAGCCAGGCCGGGAGAATAAAAAAAGAGCCCTTCGTACAAAATAAAATGTACGTAAGGTATTTTTTATATATGTTATTGTTATCTTATAATCTAATTAATAAACTAATATAATTACTAAACAAAGAATCACAAGGGTTTTTTAGCAATCTTTACTTCATGTGTTACATAAATAATCGATTTTTCAATTGGGAGAGATGGCTGAGTGGACTAAAGCGTCGGATTGCTAATCCGTTGTACGAGTTGTTTGTACCGAGGGTTCGAATCCCTCTCTCTCCGCTCCCTCGAATCGCTTTTTCGAATTCAAAAAAACATTGCTCTCGGGGAGGAAAGATAAAACTAAAATATCTTAGTTTTTTTATTCATCACGTCCAGGATTACGCCCTGGATCATTAGATAAGAATCCAAAAATGAAGAGAGAAACAAAGAATATCACTACTGTGTAAACAAAGAGTTTGAGAGTAAGCATTACACAATCTCCAAATCATTTTTTTTGTCAAAAGGGAATAGATTATCCATTTTTGTTTTGTATAGAATATTTAGCAAAAAACGTAAAAAAAAAGGGGGTGGGGGAGATCTTCTTTTTTTGTTCACAAATTTATTTGTAATAAAATTAAGATTTTTTCGTTACCTTCATATATACAATTAGATATTGCGTCAGAAACAAACGCATTCCATGCTCACTGGAAAGATAGAACGAGGGGATGCATTGATGTTGATCCAAATTCATTGCTGCAGTTATCCAATATACAAGAATTTCCATTTTTGGATCGAAGGCTCATAATGGAAGACTTCTCTGATCTTATCCATTGTTAGAATTTTTAGCGAATAAATTTTAAACGTTTTTATTTTTAGGAGAGTAGTCAAAATTTTATCGAAAACTTACAGCAGCTTGCCAAACAAAGGCTAAAAGAAAAAAGAATAGAGGTATGACGGGCATAACGTCTACGATTGGGTTGAAAATAGCATAAGCCTCTGGCAATTTGGCGAAGAAAAAACTACTCGAATGAGGGGCAGAATTAAGACAGATACAGATTAAACTAAAGATATTAAACATAGCAAATAGTTTTTTTTATTGAGTTATTGATATAAGGATAAAATGAAGAAAGAGGGGAGGTCAAAAAATCCTTCTTTTTCTTCGAACTCCAAAAAATCAAAAATCCTTACGTTTTCAAACGAGAATAGAAGGAATTATACTTTCATACAATATCTTAATTGAATTCTATATAATGATCAATGAATTTTTTTATTCTATATCTACATGTATCCCATTTTAGTTTTAGTAACAAAGAATAACAATAACTAATCAATAACGATTAAAGAATTAACTAGCTAATTTGAATTTGTACATATATTTCATTTTGGATTAATATTTGTATTTTCTATGAAATATTCATTTATTAATGAATTTTGGAATTGGATTCAATTTCTTACTTTCTATTTAAGATTCTATATTTTGGATTTATGTTCTATAGATTTATGTTCTATATATTTAAAAAAGGAAAATATATGTAAAATGAAAAAAAAAAAATTATATAAAATTGTATAATAAGTAGTCTATCTATTGGAATTTATTTACAATTTATTTTATTAGATTTTAAATTTAGAAATTGTAAATTTCTAAATTTAAATAGTTTAAATGATTTCTATTTAAAGTTCTATTTTATAGAGATAGAGGTTTTCTTTTTGAATATTTTTTAAATAGTTTAATTAAATATTTAATAAGTAGTTTAACATAATAAAAAAGAAATCAAATAAATTAAATAAAATTTTTGTTTTTTTATGGAATTTTATGGAAATAGAACTCGATTGAATTTCTAATTGACGAATAGACCATAATTACTAAAATAATATTAGTATTTATTAATCTAGTGTTGAATATAAATACAAATATAAATGGGGCGTGGCCAAGTGGTAAGGCAACCGGTTTTGGTCCTGTTATTCGGAGGTTCGAATCCTTCCGTCCCAGATCGATTCTAATGCAATCGAAACGAAAGATTGAATAAAAAGATTGCATTAAATAGTATCCAACATTAAAGAATCAGGAGTATATATATGGATTATCCATTTTCATAGTGAAGTTAGTTATTTAGGAATATTTTATGTTCCATATTTATCATGATATTTGAATTCTCACATCATAATGATACATTTTGTCTCAAAACCTGAAAGATAAGGATCGGATCCCCATATCCTTTAAAGACTAAAATTAAGTAAAGGGAATAAATTGATTCACGAAGTTTATGCGGAGACTAAACTAAAGAGTAATTTTAATTTGTACGAATTCCATGACGGGTCTTAAAGTTCCTAAAATGTGGTTGGGATAAAAAAAAGAATCCAAATCAATTCGTTCTTTTTTTGTAACTATACTGTCAATCAATCATAGTATAAGATTTGGTAATGGGATCCTTTTTGATTTTTTTGATTGGATTTAGTTATGATTTATGATCTTAATAGAACTTATATTCATACAAAAAGGAACTCGTATGAGTACAAGTTAATCAGCAAATTAAGGGAATATCTAAATTTCAATATCTAGTTTTGTATATGCATTAAAAAAAAAGTTCAATGTCTAATGCGTAATCAATATCTTTATGTCTTTTTTTATTTTTTTTTATTATTATCCGGTTTAAACAAAAAAAATATTAAATAACTTAAATTATTATAGATTTTACATAAGATTTTACATAGGAGAATTGGATCTTTTTATTCTATTTCATCCACTTTAATGGAATAGAATTCAAAGACCATACTCCCTAAATTAGTATTTTATCTTTTATCTTATAATGATAAAGGCTTAATTTAATCCATTGATTGATGATTCGATTGGATATCACCAAATTCGTGTATTTTTCATGAATAAAGTCTACATTAATTTAGATATTCGTCCTGATTTCGTTGACTTATGGATTCAATTCGAAATAAAATTTACTTATTTTTAGAAAAAAAACAAAAGTAAGAGAAAAGTTTTTTGATTGATTTTTTAGCAATTCTTCATATTCTATATTCGAAATTCGAAAAAGCGTGAAAAATAAATCTTATCAATAAAAGAAACTTCTGATCCTTTTTTGGTCATCATTCTATAAAAGAAAGGTCATTCTTCAAAAAAAATATGGACTAGTATCCACTAATGGAGCCAATGACTATTCATGATTTCATATGGAATCAATTTCAGACAGCGGGTTCGAAATTAGAGGAATGTTATGGTAAAACTTCGTTTGAAACGATGTGGGAGAAAGCAACGTGCGACTTGAAGGACATCATCCGATGTGGATTCTTACATCCATCATTTTCTATAGGAATGAAAATGCTCTTGGCTCGACATAGTTTGTTCTGTTTCTGAGGATCCCAACTTGTCTGGAGTTGTAATGTAAATAGTGCACGATGGAGCTCGAGCAGAAAGTCTTTATCAGGAGGAAGAATCTAGGGTTAGTACCAATCAATAAGTTGTTCCAACTTTGTAAATATATTTTCCTTATATCAATCGAAAAATGCGAATTCTAACAAGTTTAAAATGAAAAAAGTAAAATTGGTTTGAAGCCAAAGCTGTAAAACTTTTTCGATCCAAAGCGTATCACAAAGGAAATATTGTTCGTCGAATTCTTCTATAAAAAAAAGCAAAAGGGTATGTTGCTACCATTTTTGAAAAAAGGTAAGGATCACCGAAGTAATGTCTAAACCCAATGATTCAACAAAGCAAAGATAAAAAGTTCTGGAACAAGGAAACATTCTTTTTAATTGTCTCAACAATTGGATCAGAATGCAGGATCGAAATCGATTTGAAATGGGACAAACAAAAGAAGTTAGAGACGACTCAATAAGTGTCTAAGGATGTGTCTAAGGATTTCCTTTGCAATTCTTTTCGAATTATACAACTTGAGTTATGAGTACGAATGATATTCTTTTTTTTTTATGTTTTTATGTAAGAAAGAAGAAAAAACTAAAATTTAGATTTAAATTTGATGTTATAGATTCCTTTGTTATTATTAATTAATTGGATTCTTTATTAAATATTATTTGAATTATCAAAAAATAGAAATTCGAATCATTCTTTCTTGAGCCGTACGAGGAGAAAACCTCTTATACGGTTCTCGGGGGGGCATTGTTTATCTATATCTATCCCAATGAGCCATCTATCGAATCGTTGCAATTGATGTTCGATCCCGACGAGAAGGAAGAGATCTTCGGAAAGTGGGATTTTATGATCCGATAAAGAATCAAACTTATTCAAATGTTCCCGCTATTCTATATTTTCTTGAAAAAGGGGCTCAACCCACGGAAACTGTTCATGATATTTTTAAGAAGGCAGAATTTTTTAAAGAACTGAAAATTAATCAAAATAAAAATGAATTAAAGTGAAAAAAAGAAGACAGCTGGTATCTAGTTTTTTATAAATTTTTCTCAGTATTTGTCCTTTTTTCTCTATTCATACTTTTATTTGTGGGGATTTACTCACAACCAATGAGTTAATCTTATTTATTGTAATCCCTATTGATTGAATAGATATTCTATTTATTCTGGTTCTTATTTATTTTCTATTGTGCCAATTCAACACAAATCTTTTCTTTTATTGGATTTTTTTAGTTTTATTTATTTTCTCAAGATTTAATTCATATTGACAATGATGTATTGAATAAATATAATTCGATCGTGGATTACAGATCCATTTCTGTCCCATATCATATATTTTTTACTTTATTCAAGCGATGGATTTGCCTTGCTGTATTAACTGTCATAGGGAAAGTTATTTCTTAATGAAAAGAACCCCATTTTGGAATGTGGCCCATGTGTTAATTTTTACATCTCCATTTCTTTGTATTTGAATTTTTTGTATTTACATATATAATGGGATTGATCATAAAATCCTTGTTTTTTTTCTAGTTCGATTTCAACAAAATTTTTTGACTGGGTTATGTAATTCAATCAATTTATTTTTATTTTCTTTAGATTATATCTAATTGTATATTATAGCTAATTGTATCTAGTTATTCGGGTTGCTAACTCAACGGTAGAGTACTCGGCTTTTAAGTGCGGCTAGGATTTTTTACACATTTGGATGAAGCAACGAATTCGTCTAGACTTTTGGTTGAGTCTATAAGACCACGACTGATCCTGAAAGGTAATGCATGGAAAAAATAGCATGTCGTATTAATTTTTAATGTAGAATTTTTTAGGATATACCATTCTTACTGAATTGGTACAAAAAACATAGTTTTGCTTTTTGCAAGGGCAAAAAAAATTCGCATTTATGGACCGAATGAATAAATGGATAGAGTACTAAGCTCCAATTCCAGGGAAACAAAAAGCAACCAGCTTATGTTCTTAATTTGAATAATTACCCGACCTAATTAGATGTTAAAAACGAATTAGTACCTGATTCGGGAAAGGATTACCCTGTGAGTGGATTATCCATTTTTGGAATCCTAACTATTTTTTTTTCTATTTTAGAGTGCAAACGGATGTGTAAAAGAAACAGTATATTGATAAAGAGAATTTATTCCAAAGTCAAAAGAGCGATTGGGTTGCTAAAATAAAGGATTTTTAACCTTCTCTTTTGTAATGTTAACAAATATAAACCCATTGTATGGAAAAAGAGAAAAAGATCCGTTGACTGGACTATTTGTTTCCGTGGTATCTATTTTTGTATCACTATGCAATAACTCTATATATGTACCTTGTTATGACCATATCGCACTATGTATCATTTAATAACTAAAGAAGTGCTTCTGACTCTGGTTCAAATATGATTTGAAATGGAAGAATTCAAAAGATATTTAGAAAAAGATAGATATCAGCAACAACACTTCCTCTATCCGCTTCTATTTCAGGAGTATATCTACGCATTTGCTCATGATCATGGTTTAAATGGATCAATTTTTTACGAATCCGTGGAAATTTGCGTTTCTGACAATAAACTCAGTTTACTACTTGCAAAACGTTTAATTACTCGAATGTATCAACAAAATTATTTAATAAATTTGTTTAATGATCCTAATCAAAATGGATTTATTGGATACAACAATAATCTTTTTTTTTCTCAAATGATATCAGGTAGTTTTGCAGTTATTGTAGAAATTCCTTTATCATTTCCACCTTTCTTTGAGAAAAAAAATGAAATACCAAAATCTCAGAATTTACGATCTATTCATTCAATATTTCCTTTTTTAGAGGACAAATTTTCACATTTAAATTATGTGTCAGATATATTAATACCTTATCCCATCCATCTGGAAATCTTGGTTCAAATTCTACAATCTTGGATACAAGATGTTCCCGCTTTGCATTTATTTCGATTTTTCCTTTATGAATACCATAATAGGAATACTCCTATTACTCTAAATAAATACATTTCCAGCTTTTCAAAAGAGAATCAAAGATTCCTCCGTTTACTATATAATTCTTATTTATCTGAATATGAATTAGTATTTTGTTTTCTACGTAAACATTCCTTTTATTTACTATCAACATCTTTTGGAGACTTTATTGATCGAACGCATTTCTATATAAAAATAGAACGTCTTGCAGTAGTTTTTCATAACGATTTTCAAAGAACTCTACAATTGTTCAAGGATCCTTTCATGCATTATGTTAGATATCAAGAAAAATCCATTTTGGCTTCAAGGGGAACCCATCTTATAATGAAGAAATGGAAATATTACCTTGTGAA